CGTTCTGTGTGTGTTGGAATAGAAATATTCTATTAGACGAGATTTTACAAAAAAAATTAGCATCAAAAATATATATTATATATTTTTGATGCTAATTTGACACGACATAGAAGAAATCACTCTTTCTATTTAGAATTGAAAAAGGGGTTTTATCATATCTAATATCTTGCATTCCTACAAAAGAGAATCCGTTTTTTTTTAATATTCACTCGTTACATTATTAGTTAATAATCGTAGTGATTGGCTCTATAGGCTTTTTTTGATAGGACATTCAAAATGTTCAAATGAGTTTCATCGAATGACTATTCATCTATTCTATTTTCATGAAAATAGGGAGCAAGAAATCCATATGGGAAAATGGTGGTTCAATTCGATGTTGTCTAACGAAGAGTTTGAACATGGGTGTGGGCTAAGCAAATCAATAGTCAGTCTTGATCCTATCGAAAATACCAGTGGAAGTGAAGACTTGGTTTTAAATGATACGTATAAAAGCATTCATAATTGGGGTGATAGTGACAGTTCGAGTTATTTTAATCTTGATTATTTATTCGATGTCAAGGACATTTGTAATTTTATCTCTGATGACACTTTGTTAGTTAGGGATAGAAATGGGAACGGTTATTACATATATTTTGATATTGAAAATCAGATTTTTGAGATTGATAATGATCATTCTTTTCTGAATGAACTAGAAAGGTATTTTTATACTTATGAGAATTCTAGTTATCTAAATAGTGGATCTAAGAGTGATGATTCCTATTATGATCGTTACATGTATGATACTAAATATAGTTGGAATAATCACATTACTAATTGCATTGATAATTATCTTCATTCTCAAATTGGTATTGATAATTACATTTTAAGTGATAGTGACAACCACAGTCAAAGTTCCATTTATAGTTTCATTTGTGATCAAAGTGGAAAGAGTAGTGAAAGCGAGAATTCCAGTATAAGAACTAGCATAAATAGTGGGGATTTAACTATAGGAGAGGGTTCTAATGATCCCTACGTAACTCAAAAATACAGGCATTTATGGGTTCAATGCGAAAATTGTTATGGATTAAATTATAAGAGATTTTTGAAGTCAAAAATGAATATTTGTGAACACTGTGGATATCATTTGAAAATGAGCAGTTCGGATAGAATCGAACTTTTGATTGATCCAGGGACTTGGGAGCCTATTGATGAAGACATGGTATCTCTGGATCCCATTGAATTTAATTCCGAAGAGGAACTTTATAAAGATCGTATCGATTCTTATCAAAGAAAGACAGGATTAACGGAGGCTGTTCAAACGGGCATAGGTCGACTAAACGGCATTCCAATAGCAATTGGAGTTATGGATTTTCAGTTTATGGGGGGTAGTATGGGATCCGTAGTAGGGGAGAAAATCACCCGTTTGGTTGAGTATGCTACTAATCAATTTTTACCTCTTATTATAGTATGTGCTTCCGGAGGGGCACGTATGCAAGAAGGAAGTTTGAGCTTGATGCAAATGGCTAAAATATCTTCTGCTTTATATGATTATCAATCAAATAAAAAGTTATTCTATATATCCATCCTTACATCTCCCACTACTGGTGGGGTGACAGCAAGTTTTGGTATGTTGGGGGATATCATTATTTCCGAACCCAATGCCTACATTGCATTTGCAGGTAAAAGAGTAATTGAACAAACATTGAATAAGACAGTACCCGAGGGTTCCCAAGCGGCTGAATATTTATTCCATAAGGGCTTATTCGATTCAATCGTACCACGTAATCTTTTAAAAAGTGTTCTGAGTGAGTTATTTCAGCTCCACACTTTCTTTCCTTTGAATTTGAATTCAATCATGAAGTAGAGCATTAAATTCAATTATTTGTAGAAAACAAGTAGTTATAGTTAGTTTATCAGAATCAAAGAAAGTCAAAATTAGAAGACAAGAACAAAAGAAGAATCAAATAAAGAAGAATTAAGTAAGGGTTATGATATGTCTCTTGTAAAAAAACAAAAATAATGCTTTTATTTAGTTATAATTCTTTGCACTTATTATATACTCACTTATTAGATAGACTAAGTATAATTATATAATATATGAATTCTAATTTTGATAACATATCTTTATCATAGAAGATGCCCTTTTTTATAACAATATAACAATAACAGATAGAAATATTAAATTGAGGTACTCATTGCTATGACAATTCTAAATTTACCGTCTATTTTTGTCCCTTTAGTAGGCCTAGTATTCCCGGCAATTACAATGGCTTCTTTATTTCTTCATCTTCAAAAAAATAAGATTATTTAGACTCAATGGGACCAAATCTCATTCATTTTTTAAGACCAAGTTAAACTTGGATTATAATATAACACAAATAAAATATTAGTGAAATATGGTATAATATAGTACCTCCCCCGAACATAAATGAAAGAGCTCTTAGGCATGCAAAAACACGATATGGGTAAATGAATTATAGCTATTTTCATTTCAAGGATCGGCGGATGTCTGAACTGGAAGGTTATCTATAGATATCTATAGATATGTCTAATGGGATCCTATGAAGGGGATGTTATTATTTTAATTAGATATAACTAATAACTAATTTGATGAATTATTCTTAATTACTCCTAAAGGATCACATCAAAATAGTACTAGTTGATGAAAGTTACTTCGGAAATACAAAAGAGGGAAATTAAATTCATTTGGGTTATTCTATGAATTCTAATAAAATGAAATTAGATCGAGTATGAATTGGCGATCAGAACGTATATGGATAGAACTTATAACAGGTTCCCGAAAAATAAGTAATTTCGGTTGGGCCTTTATCCTTTTTTTAGGTTCATTAGGATTCTTCTTGGTTGGCACTTCTAGTTATCTTGGTAGGAATTTGATATCGTTATTTCCGTATCAGCAAATCATTTTTTTTCCACAAGGAATCGTGATGGCTTTCTATGGGATAGCCGGTCTCTTTATTAGCTCCTATTTGTGGTGCACAATTTCATGGAATGTAGGTAGTGGTTATGATCGATTCGATAGAAAAAAGGGAATAGTGTGTATTTTTCGTTGGGGATTTCCTGGAAAAAATCGTCGCATCTTCCTCCGATTCCTTATGAAAGATATTCAGTCCATTCGAATCGAAGTTAAAGAGGGTATTTATACCCGCCGTGCTCTTTTACTTTATATGGAAATCAGAGGCCAGGGAGCTTTTCCCCTGCTTCGTACTGATGAGAATTTGACTCCACACGAAGTGGAACAAAAAGCGGCCGAATTGGCCTATTTCTTGCGTGTCCCAGTTGAATTGAAATGAACTGAAGAACGATAAATGCTTTCTAAGCAGAAGGGAAAAATTCAAGAATCCCCTTTTTCTATAACATAACTTAACTGAAGTTTTTTCAGAGCGCTCGTTCGAACTAAAGCTATACGGAACGGAACAAACATAATATAAAACTTCTTTTTGTTTACACCCAAAAAAGGTCTTTTAGCTGTATAGAAATCCACCCAACTTGGATTCAGTAACAAATCGAAATAATAGACTCATCCCATATATCAAAGCATTTCGGGATGAAATAAAGAATTTCTCTTTTTAGGTCCAATATTTTGAATTGATACGTTAGATATATATAGATAATATCCTGTAAATTAGCTCTCTTTTGTCAATCGACCTTTCTTTTTTATCCTTTATTTTATTTTTGGCGATTCAAAAATGGAATCTCTTATAACTAACTATCTGATTTCTGTCTTGTTTTTCATTCATTTTTGGATCATAACAATATTCTTCAGAAATTTATCGTAATTATTCCTGAATTATAATTATATTATGGTTGGAAAAAAAATGGCAAAAAAGAAAGCATTTATTCACATTCTATATCTTGTATCTATATTATTTTTGCCCTGGTGGATTGCTCTCTCATTTAATAAAAGTCTTGAATCCTGGGTTCAAAATTGGTGGAATACGAGACAATCCGAAATTTTTTTGAATGATATTCAAGAAAAGAGTATTCTAGAAAAATTTATAGAATTAGAGGAACTCCTCTTGTTGGACGAAATGATCAAGGAATACCCGCAGACACAACTTCATCTAGGAATCCACAACGAAACGATTCAATTGATCAAGATGCATAATGAGGATCATATTTATACAATTTTGCACTTCTCAACAAACATCATATCTTTCGTTATTCTAAGCGGTTATTCACTTCTGGGTAATGAAAAACTTGTTATTCTGAATTCTTTGGTTCAGGAATTCCTATATAACTTAAATGACACAATAAAAGCCTTTTCTATTCTTTTAGTAACGGATTTATGTATCGGATTTCATTCGCCCCATGGTTGGGAACTAATGATCAGCTCTGTATACAAAGATTTTGGATTTGTTCAGAACGATCAAATTATATCTGGTCTTGTTTCCACTTTTCCAGTTATTCTAGATACAATTTTCAAATATTGGATCTTCCGTTATTTAAATCGTGTATCCCCTTCACTTGTAGTGATTTATCACTCAATGAATGACTGAAAACCGCGGATATTAATGATATTAAACTACTTCGAATGTTTCTTTGAAAGCATTCCAAATCATGCTTACTTTTTATTTTATTTATATTTCTTTCTATTTTATTTGTACCTATTCAAGGGACTCCTCCTATATTCCAGTAATATTTTACCATCATAGAATAGATAGGGAATTATACTAATGACCTACCCAATTTATTGTTTATTGTAGAAGGTCAACGATTGTACTATGCAAACTAGAACTAATACCCTTTCTTGGATAAAGAAAGAAATTACTCGATCTCTTTCCGTATTACTCATAATATATATAATAACTCGGGCATCCATTTCAAATGCATATCCCATTTTTGCACAGCAAGGTTATGAAAATCCACGAGAAGCAACTGGGCGTATTGTATGTGCCAATTGCCATTTAGCTAATAAGCCTGTAGATATTGAAGTTCCACAGGCAGTACTTCCTAATACTGTATTTGAAGCAGTTGTTCGAATTCCTTATGATATGCAACTG